TGTGTATTGCTTGTTCTCGATTAACGACGCGATTTAGTATCGTTTCTTGCGTGTCTCGCGAAAGTCAGAGTCGGCGCGAATTCTCCCAATTTGTGACCTACCATGCGATCTGTTATATAAATAGGTAGATGTTCTTTTCCATTATGAATAGCGATTGTATGGCCAATCATTGTGGGTATAATGGTAGATGCCCGAGACCAAGTTACTATTATTTCTTTCTCTTCCCTCATGTTGAGTTTTTCAATTTGTACCGATAAATGACTAGCTACAAAGGGATTTTTTTTTAGCGAACGTGTCACAGCTGATTACTCCTTTTTTTTACATTTTTCAGATTGGTTTGGTATTCTATGTTCAATATCTCGATTGAAGTATGGAAGTCAGAATAAAGACAATGATGAATGGAAAAAAGAGACAATCCCTTAGCTAGATAAGGGGCGGATGTAGCCAAGTGGATCAAGGCAGTGGATTGTGAATCCACCATGCGCGGGTTCAATTCCCGTCGTTCGCCCATCACATTCTTTCCAATTCCAAAAATGGGATTTGTCATATTCCTATTTACGGCGACGAAGAATCAAACTGTCACTATATTTTTTCCTTTTCCTACTTCTTCTTCCAAGCGCAGGATAACCCCAAGGGGTTGTGGGTTTTTTTCTACCAATTGGGGCTCTCCCCTCACCGCCCCCATGGGGATGGTCGACTGGGTTCATCACTACCCCTCTTACTACAGGACGCTTACCTAGCCAACACTTAGATCCGGCTCTACCCAAGCTTTGTTGGTTCACCCCAACATTACCCACTTGTCCGACTGTTGCTAAGCAGTTTTTGGATATCAAACGGACCTCCCCAGAGGGTAACCTTAATGTGGCTGATTTACCCTCTTTTGCAATCAGTTTCGCTACAGCACCCGCTGCTCTAGCTAATTGTCCACCCTTTCCACGTGTTATTTCTATGTTATGTATGGCCGTTCCTAAGGGCATATCGGTTGAAGTAGATTCTTCTTTTTTATCATTATCAATAAGAACCCCTTCCCAAACTGTACAAGCTTCTTCCAAAGCATACGGCTTTCTAGATGTCTATGATGATATCTAGACAGATGGATCTTATATGAATCGTATGATGAGGTACCACATGAGTGGATATATAGGAATCCCAATCTGCCGAATCACCCATGGTATGATCTTCTACATCCTAGGTCTCCCTGTTCCGTCATCTGGCTTATGTTCTTCATGTAGCATTCAGACCGAATGAGTCTATGAGATTACGTCGATACTTCCACATATTTCGGGTAACGTAGGAGACATCCCTATTTTTCCCCGGGGGGTCTTAATTACCACTGCCTAGCTTTCAATTCGCCTCTGACCATCAAATGAAATGTGAATAACCCGTCCTCCTCTATTTGAAACAAGGGGCGCTTCCGGTTCTGCGCATGCTTCAAACCATTTTGTCTTCTCCATATTACCATATCTCTAGAGTCAATAATATTCTATGAGGAACTATTGAACTCCATCACTCGCTGCCGTTACTCAACAGTTTTCTGTTGAGGTCTATCCCGTCGAGGTACTTCAATTGGATTAGTGATCGATTTCTAGGTTTCGTCGTAAACCTAATTGGTTACTTCCAATTACGTAAATCCATAGTTCAAACCGCACTCAAAGGTAGGGCATTTCCCATTGATATAGGAACTTCTGTACCAGAAACAATGGTATCTCCAATTATAGCCCCTCTGGGATGTAAAATATATCTCTTCTCACCATCCCCATAGTGTATGAGACAAATGTATGCATTTCGATTAGGGTCGTATTCTATGGTTATGATTCTACCAGATATTTCTTTTTGATTCCGTCGAAAATCGATTTGACGGTATAGACGCTTATGACCTCCCCCTCTATGCCTTGCGGTAATGATTCCTCTGGCATTACGACCTTTACCACAACGACGCCGTCCATAGATCAAATGATTTCGTGGATTGGATTTCACTTGACTGTCTACAGCTCCATTGCGTGTGCTTGGGATAGAAGCTTTGTATAAATGTATTGCCGTGTTATTAAGTATTTTGATTTTGCTTTAAGTTCTTTTCTCTATAAGAGGTGGAATAGAATAACCCGGTTGAAGCGTAATGATCATACGTCTGTAATGCATTGTATGTCCCATAATAGGCCCCATTCTTCTACCCTTTCGGGGTAGTCGATGACTATTCATAGCTATTACCTTGACACCAAAGAAGAGTTCGACCCAATGCTTGATTTCTGTCCTAGTTGATCCTGATTCGACATTAGAAGTATATTGATTGTTCCCCAATAACCGAATACTCTTTTCTGTAAATACTGCATATTTGATTCCATCCATAAATCCATCTTCTTCCCTATGAGTTCCAGTATCGATAAGAATTCTAGTTCTTACTGTTCATATGTTATGGTATGAATATACCATACAATTCGTTATGTATGGATGATGAGATATCGATACAGAGCCAATTCCAATAGACTTATTGAACGTTCCCATTGGCGTGCATCCAGCAGGAATTGAACCTACGAATTTGCCAATTATGAGTTGGGCGCTTTAACCATTCAGCCATGGATGCTTAACAGGGATCATCGTACATCGTGAATAACAAAATTCCAATTGAAATGAAATCTTTAGGAGGAATCAATGAAACGACACCAATTCAAATCTTGGATCTTCGAATGGAGAGAGATATTGAGAAAAATCAAGAATTCTCACTATTTCTTAGATTCATGGATCCAATTGGATTCAGTGGGATCTTTCACTCATATTTTTTTCCGCCAAGAACGTTTTATGAAACTCTTGGACCCCCGAATTGTGAGTATCCTACTTTCGCGTGATTCACAGGGTTCCACAAGCAATCGATATTTCACGATCAAAGGTGTAGCACTGTTTGTAGTAGTGGTCCTTATGTCTCGTATTAACAATAACAATCGAAAGGGGGTCGAAAGAAAAAATATCTATTTGATGGGGCTTCTTCCTATCCCTATGAATTCCATTGGACCCAAAAGGGAGACATTGGAAGAATCCTTTTGGTCTTCCAATATCAATAGGTTGATTGTTTCGCTCCTTTATCTTCCTCTTCCAAAAAGGAAAAATCTTTCTGAGAGTTGCTTCGTGGATCCGCAAGAGATTACTTGGGTTCTCCCAATAAATATCAATAAAAGGTGTATCATGCGAAGTTCGCGGTGGCGGAGGAACCGGATCGGAAAAAGGAGGGATTTGAGTTGTAAGATATCTAATGAAACCGTAGCAGGAATGGAGATCTCATTCAACGAGAAAGATAGCAAATCCAAATATATGGAGTTTCCCTTTTTATTTTATATGGATGATCCGATCCGCAAGGACCATGATTGGGAATTGTTTGATTGTCTTTCCCCCAGTAAGAAGCGAAGCATAATCCACTTGAGCTCGGGGCAGCTATTCGAAATCTTAGGGAAAGACTTTCTTTGTTATCTCATGCCTGCTTTTCGTGAAAAAAGACCAATGGAAGGGAAGGGTTTCTTCAAACAACAAGGAGCTGAGGCAACTATTCAATCAAATTATATTGAGCATGTTTCCCATCTCTTCTCGAGAAACAAGTGGGACATCTCTGTACGAAAGAGTGCTCCATTTCATATGTGGCAATTCCGCCAAGATCTCCGCGTTAGTTGGGGGAAGAATCCGCACGAATCGGATTTGTTGAGAAATGTATCGAAAGAGAATTGGATTTGGTTAGACAATGTGCGGTTGGGGAACAAGGATCGGTTTGTTAGCAAGTTACGGAATGTATTGTCAAATATTCCATATGATTCCACAAGTTTCGGTTTCGTTCAAGTAACGGATTCTAGCCAATGGAAAGGATCTTCTGATCAATCCATGGATCATTTCGATTCCATTAGAAAGGAGGATTCAGAATCCCACACATTGATCGATCAAGCAGAGATTCAGCAACTAAAAGTCAAAGAAAGATCGATTCTTTGGGATCCTTCCTTTCTTCAAACGGAACGAACAGAGATAGAATCAGATCGATTTCCGAAATGCCTTTTTGGATCTTACTCCATGTCCTGGCTATTCACGGAACGTGAGAAGCAGATGAATAATCATCTGCTTACGGAAGAAATCGAAGAATCTCTTGGGAATCCTACAAGTACAAGATCCATTCGTTCTTTTTTCTCTGACAGATGGTCAGAACTTCATCTGGGTTCGAATCCTACTGAAAGGTCTACTAGATATCATACATTTTTGAAGAAAAAGCATTCTTTTGTTCCTTCCAGGCGATCTGGAAGTAAAGAAATGGTTGATACATTCAAGATAATGACGTATTTACAAAAAACCGTCTCAATTCATCCTATTTCATCAGATCCGGGATGTTATATGGTTCCGAAGGATGAATCGGATATGGACAGTTCCAATAAGATTTCATTCTTGAACAAGAATCCATTTTTCCATTTATTTCATCTATTCCATGACCGGAACAAAGGGGGATACGCGTTACACCGCAATTTGAAATCAGAAGAGGGATTTCCAGAAATGGCGGATCTATTCACTCTATCAATAACCGAGCCGGATCTGGTGTATCATAAGGGATTTGCCTTTTCTATTGATTCCTACGGGTTGAATCAAACAAAATCTAAAAGGTCCGATGGGAGCAATAGTTTCCAGGAACATTTGGAAGATTTTTTTTCTGAACATAAGGAGTTTTTTCAAGTAGTGTTCGATCGATTACGTATTAATCAATATTCAATTAATTGGTCCGAGGCTATCGACAAACAAGATTTGTTTAAGTCACTTCGTTTCTTTTTGTCCAAGTCACTTCTTCCCCTTTTCTTTGTGAGTATCGGGGATATCCCCATTCATGGATCCGAGATCCGCATCTATGAATGGAAAGATCCGAATGATCCACTTTGCAATCAGTTGTTAGAATCAGTAGGTGTTCAAGTGCAAATCGTTCATTTGAATAAATGGAAACCCTTTGATAACACGGATTCCTATTTCTCAATGATATCCCATGATCGAGACAACTGGCTGAATCCCGTGAAACCGTTTTATAGAAGTTCATTGATATCTTCTTTTTATAAAGCAAATCCACTTCGATTCTTGAATGATCCACATCACTTCTGGTTCTATTGTACCAAGGGATTCCCCTTTTATGTGGAAAAGACCCGTATCAATAATGATGATTTGACATATGGACAATTCCTCAATATCTTGTTCATTCGCAACAACAAATGTTCTTTGTGCGTCGGTAAAAAAAAGCAGATTTTTTTGGAGAGAGAGACTATGTCACCAATCGAGTCACAGGTATCTGAAACATTCATACCGAAAGATTTTCCACAAAGTGGTGACGAAACGTATAACTTGTACAAATCTTTCCATCTTCCAATTCGATCCGATCCATTCGTTCGTAGCGCTATTTACTCGATCGCAGACATTTCTGCAACACCTCTAATAGAGAAACAAATAGTCCATTTGGAACGAACTTATTGCCATCCTCTTTCAGATATGATTTTATCTGATTTAGAAGGGAAGAACTTGCATCAGTATCTCAGTCTCAATTCAACCATGGGTTTGATTCACACTCCATGTTCTGAGAAAGATTTACCATCCAGAAAGAGGAAAAAGGGGAGTCTTTGTCTAAAGAAATACGTTGAGAAACAACAGATGTATAGAATCTTTCAACGAGATAGTGCTTTTTCCAATCTCTCCAAATGGAATCTGTTCCAAACATATATGCCATGGTTCCTTACTTCGACAGGGTGTAAATATCTCCATTTCACCCTTTTAGATGCTTTTTCAGACCCATTGCCGATACTAAGTAGCAGTAAACATTTTGTATCTATTGTTCATGCTATTATGCATGGCTCAGATATACCATGGCTAATTCCTCAGAGGATTCTTCCACAACGGACTCTGATAAGTGTAACTGAGATTTTGAGTAAGTGTTTACAGAATCTTTTTCTGTCCGAAGAGAGGATTCATCGAAATAATGAGTCACCTGTTTTCTTGATATGGACACATCTGAGATCAACAAATGCTCGGGATTTTCTCTATTCAATCCTTTTTCTTCTTATTGTTGCTGGATATCTCGCTCGTATACATCTTCTCTTCGCTTCCCGAGCCTCTAGTGAGTTACAGACAGAGTTAGAAAAGATCCAATCTTTGATGATTCCATCATACAAGATGGAGTTGCGAAAACTCCTGGATAGGTATCCGGCATCTGAACTGAATTCTTTCTGGGTAAAGAATCTCTTTCTAGTTGCTCTGGAACAATTAAAAGATTCTCTGGAAGAAATAAGGTATTCTTATTCTGGTGGCAACATGTTATTGGGTGGTGGTTCCGCTTATGGGGTCAAATCCATACGTTCTAAGAAGAAAGATCGGAATAGCAATCTCATCGATCTAATAAGTATCATACCAAATCCCATCAATCGAATCACTTGTTCGATAAATACGAGACATCTAAGTCGTACAAGTAAAAAGATCTACTCATTGATAAGAAAAAGAAAAAACGCGAGCGGTGATTGGATTGATGATAAAATGGAATCTTGGGTCGCGAACAGTGATTCGATTGATGATGCAGAAAGAGAATTCTTGGTTCAGTTTTCCACCTTAACGACAGAAAAAAGGATTGATCAAATTCTATTGAGTCTGACTCATAGTGATGATTTATCAAAGAATGACTCTGGTTATCGAATGATTGAACAACCGGGATCCATTTACTTACGATACTTAGTTGACATTCATACAAAGTCTCTAATGAATTATGAGTTTCATAGATCCTGTTTAGCAGAAAGACGGATATTCCTTGCTCATTATCAGACAATCACTTATTCCCAAACCTCGTGTGGGGCTAATCGTTTTCATTTCCCATCTCATGGAAAACCCTTTTCGCTCCGCTTAGACCTATCCCCTTCTAGGGGTATTTTAGTGATAGGTTCTATAGGAACTGGACGATCCTATTTGGTCAAATACCTAGCGACAAATTCCTATGTTCCTTTTATTACGGTCTTTCCGAACAAGTTCCTGGATGACAAGTCTAAAGGTTATCTTATTGATGATATCCATATAGATGATAGTAGCGATATCGATATTGATGATAGTGACGATATTGATGATAGTGACGATATTGATGATGACCTTGATATTGATACGGAGCTGCCAACTATTTCTCTGACGCCGAAAATAGACCAATTTGATATCACCTTTCAATTCGAATTAGCAAAAGCGATGTCTCCTTGCATAATATGGATTCCAAACATTCATGATCTCTATGTGAATGAGTCGAATTACTTATCCCTCGGCCTATTAGAGAACTCTCTCTCCAGGGATTGTGAAAGGTGTTCCACTCGAAAGATTCTTGTTATTGCTTCGACTCATATTCCAAACAAAGTGGATCCCGCTCTAATAGCTCCGAAGAAATTCAATACATGCATTGAGATACGAAGGCTCCTTCTTCCACAACAACGAAAGCACTTTTTCATTCTTTCATATACTAGGGGATTTCGCTTGGAAAAGGAAATATTCCATACTAACAGATTCGGGTCCATAACCATGGGTTCCAATGCACGAGATCTTGTAGCACTTATCAATGAGGTCCTATCCATTAGTATCACACAGAAGAAATCCATTATAGAAACTAATACAATTCGATCAGCTCTTCATAGGCAAACTTGGGATTTGCGATCCCAGGTAAGATCGGTTCAGGATCATGGGATACTCTTCTACCAGATAGGAAGGGCTGTTGCACAAGATGTACTTCTAAGTAATTGCCCCATAGATCCTATATCTCTCTATATGAAGAAGAAATCGTGTAAAGAGGGGGATTCTTATTTGTACAAATGGTACTTTGAACTTGGAACGAGCATGAAGAAATTAACGATACTTCTTTATCTTTTGAGTTGTTCTGCCGGATCGGTCGCTCAAGATCTTTGGTCTTCACCCGGACCCGATGAAACAAATTGGATCACTTCTTATGGATTTGTTGAGAATGATTCTGATCTAGTTCATGGCCTATTACTATTAGAAGTAGAAGATGCTCTGGGAGGACCCCCACGGAGAGAAAAAGATTGCGGTCAGTTTGATAATAATCGAGTGACATTACTTCTTTGGGCCGAACCAAGGAATCCGTTAGATATGATGCAAAACGGATCGATCGTTGATCAGAGATTTCGATATGAAACAAAAGAGGAATCGGAGTTTGAAGAGGGGGAAGGAGCCGTCGACCCGCAACAGATAGAGGAGGATTTATTCAATCACATAATTTGGGCTCCTCGAATATGTGGCCCTTGTGGCAATCTATTGGATTGTATCGAAAGGCCCACTGAATTAGGATTTCCCTATTGGGCTGGGTCATTTCAGGGCAAGCGGATCCTTTATCATAAAGAGGATGAGCTTCAAGAGAATGATTCGGAATTGTTGCAGAGCGGAACAATGCAGTACCAGACACGAGATAGATCTTCCAAAGAAAAAGGTCGAATAAGCCAATTCGTTTGGGAACCTGCGGATCCATTCTTTTTTCTATTCAAAGATCAGCCCTTTGTCTCTGTGTTCTCATGTCGAGAATTCTTTGCAGATGAGGAGATGTCAAAGGGGCTTATTACTTCCCAAAAGGATCCTCCTACATCTATGTATAAACGCTGGTTCACCAAGAATACGCAAGAAAAGCACTTCGAATTGTTGATTCATCGCCAGAGATGGCTTAGAACCAATAGTTCCTTAGCTAATGGATCTTTCCGTTCTAATACGCTATCCGAGAGTTATCAGTGTTTATCAAATCTATTCCTATCTAACGGAACGCTATTGGATCAAATGACAAAGACATTGTTGAGAAAGAGATGGCTTTTCTCGGATGAAATGAAACATTGGATTCATGTAACAGGAGAACGATCTCCCATTCCTTAGCCGTAAAGAAAGATATGTGGCCATGAAAAAGGAACAGGATTGGCCGGGTGGTCGAGTCGTGTAAACACTTGTTGATTCCATATTTGTTTTTGGACCTTAGCTCCATGGAACAATATGCTACTGCTGAAATATGGAAGAATGGAAATCTGAGATCAATGGATGATATGAGCTGCCTAAACAAGAATTATGGAACGGCGAACAACCAGAGTGCTAACTACATCAAAAAATTGGCATTAATGAATAAATCCACCGGCAAAGGCAAAATGAGCATGCCTGATGAAATGGTTCCTGCGATCTGCTTCAATAACGAATTCTTGGTTTAACTGAATAAGTCAAGAAAATAGATAGACCTTTCTCTTCGTCTCAGGTCAATGGATCTTCTCAATTGGAAGATCTCCCATA